AACCTTCGCTCAATACTAGAATCGACAATTCAAACTTAGGATCTGAGGCTGCATTAATCGAGGATACACAACAGAAGGAGTTGTTCTCTTTCCAAACTTTACCTTCAACAAGCGTAGATTTCTTTTTATCCCGATCCCGAATCGCGTGTCTTTCTCGTAAGATTAAGAGGAATAAAAAAATCAAATCGCACCATCTCTGTAATAAGTAAATGCCTCCTTTTCGCCTGAAGTTGTCGGAATTATTCGTAATAAGATATTGGCTACAATTGAAAAGGTCTTATCAATAAAATTTCCATTTATCCGCGGTCTAGGCATAGGCAGCAATCCATTCGAAAAGTCTTCGCACTCTCTCTCATGGAAACAGGATCCCACAATGAAAAGAATAGTACAGTACGAAATAACATAAAAATAGAGTCATTCAAAATAAAAAAATAGGTGCTCTCTATTCAACTAGTCACTATTCAAATTCTTCCTTTTCACAGGAATTGAGAAGAACGAAAAACAAAATAGTGCAACCGGATTCGATTTCATTCTAATGGAATCGAATAACCAACGAAGGAAACGATGGCGATGACATTCAAGTTTCAAATTAGAAGAACCCACGAAATTTTGATGGAATTAGGATCCAAAGAAGAAAAAGGATCGAAGACTCATAATCAATCTCTGATAAGAAGAACCGCCTCTTTTATTTTGTCTTGTGTACATAGCGGGGATACAGGAGACAATTCAAATAGAAAAACAAGCCCATAGAAAAGATAGTTTAGGAATGTGTACTAGATGGATGGCCGAGAGCTTTGTTGTTGATAATTCGAAATCGGGATTGGAAAGGAGTTTGAGAAGTCTTAGGGTAGGGTCTCGAATCCTAGTCTAACTAGAGATCGAAAGAGATCCATTAATTCCCGTCTATAAAATATAGATCCCTCCATCGGTCGATTTGTTCTAATTTCGTGATTGAATCGGGAAGAGAGGGATACGCCGACAAAGAAGAGAACCTTGTTTTGGCAAACAGGAAGAGTTAACCGTTTTCGCAAGTCAAGCAATTTTCTCTTTATCTCGGGAGTCTCGAAGGAAAGATCTTTCTTTGACTTGGATCAAAAATTGTCTATTTTGATCGCTTTTTCTCGTTAGAGTTGATTCGTCGGACCTACCCATCCGATAAATGCCTCGCAAGTCACTCGGTTTTTGTGTCATAATCATTATGTAGGAAAGATGGCCGAGTGGTTCAAGGCGTAGCATTGGAACTGCTATGTAGGCTTTTGTTTACCGAGGGTTCGAATCCCTCTCTTTCCGTACCTGCACCTAACACACCGATCTTACTAACCCCAATAGATCAAATACGAAGCGATATCAGTCTTCCATACAGTTCGACCGTTCTTTGATATAGATTCTCGATTCTGACTGGCTGTGGCACGTAAAAGACTGTAAAGAAAGGGGGAGATAAGGAAAGAAAGTCTCCCTCTCGATCTATGATACGAAAAATACGGTTCAAACCCTTCTTTCTCTTAAGCTTAGGGTAATTTACTTCGTCGAAAGGGAGCAAGGTTGTCCGCATTTTACCTTCTTACTTTATCTTATTAGAAAAATTTTTGATTTTCGTTTTAAGTCTGACGAGAATAATATTCTACGACAAGAAATTCATTTATTTCCAAACCGACCCATTGACTATCTATTATTTGCTTGACGAATCCTTTATATTGCACGCGATCAAGCGTTAAATGGTTTGGTTTTGGGAATTTCGCGCGAGGAGAGGAATCGAGAGACTTTTGAATTAGAACTTTCGATTTTCCGTCATCCTTTGCCGTAATAGTATCTCGGGGTTTGCAGCGATAACTTGGGATGTCTACGATCCGACCATTTACTAAAATATGTCGATGGTTAACTAATTGGCGAGCTCCCCGAATCGTCCGAGCCATACCCAATCGAAAAAGAATGTTATCCAAGCGCATTTCAAGTAATTGTAGTAAAATCTGACCCGTCGGACCTTTGGCCTTTCCGGCGAGACGAACGTAGTTAAGCAATTGGCGTTCTGTAAGACCATAATGAAAACGCAATTTTTGTTTTTCTTTTAGGCGAATACGATATTGGTTTTTTTTCCAAGACCCCTTTTTCTCCTTTGGGTCTTTGGGACTTTTTTTAGTCGTTAGGCCCGGTAAAGCTCCCAGCTGCCGTATTTTTTTCAAACAAGGTCCTCGGTAACGTGACATAAAGACTCCTTCCTCTTATTTATATTTCACTCTTATTAGTGAAATTTCGTTTTACAGAATAAAACTAAACTCAAACTGAACTAAATGAGAAATCAAGTGAAATTGACTCAAATGGACTATTCAAAGAATAAGGAGATGAATTGGCTAAAGAACTGGATAGTTCTTTCCTTTAGATTCTCTATATCGATATAGAAAAAGAAAAGGAGAAAGATTTTTTATTTTTGATCTAAAATACGGACGAAAATAGAGTTTCTATTCATATAAAATCCTAGGTCAGACTGCGATGAAAAGAAATTCGTGCTTTAATTAAACAGTTCTGGATTTCAAGTCGAATTGGCGAATCCAGTCGATTTCCACATTCATAGGAGTGCATCTATGCTTCTGCTTTACGAATATGACATTTTTTGGGCATTTTTAATCATATCCAGTCTTATTCCTATTTTGGCCTTTTTTATTTCGGGAGTCTTAGCCCCCATTCGAAAAGGGCCAGAGAAACTTTCTAGTTATGAATCCGGTATCGAACCTATCGGCGAGGCTTGGTTACAATTTCGAATTCGGTATTATATGTTTGCTCTCGTTTTTGTTGTTTTTGATGTTGAAACGGTTTTTCTTTATCCATGGGCAATGAGTTTCGATCTATTGGGTGTATCTGTATTTCTGGAAGCTTTTATTTTTGTGCTTATTTTAATTGTTGGTTCGCTTTATGCATGGCGAAAGGGGGCCTTGGAATGGTCTTAGCTCCGAAATAAAGAGATAATAAAAAGAAAAAAGGAAAAATTGAGACAGTTATGAATTCCATGGACTTTCCCTTACTTAATCGAACAACCCAAAATGCAGTTATTTCAACTACCCCAAATGATCTTTCAAATTGGTCAAGACTCTCGAGTGTATGGCCGCTTCTCTACGGTACCAGTTGTTGCTTCATTGAATTTGCTTCACTAATAGGCTCACGATTCGACTTTGATCGGTATGGACTAGTCCCACGCTCAAGTCCTAGACAAGCAGACCTCATTTTAACCGCCGGAACCATAACAATGAAAATGGCCCCTTCCTTAGTAAGATTATATGAACAAATACCAGACCCGAAATATGTGATTGCTATGGGAGCATGTACCATTACAGGAGGGATGTTCAGTACCGATTCTTATAGTACGATCCGCGGCGTGGATAAGCTAATTCCTGTGGATATTTATTTGCCGGGTTGTCCACCTAAACCAGAAGCAGTGATAGATGCTATAACAAAACTTCGAAAAAAAATAGCTCGAGAAATCTATGCAGATAGAATTCGGTCTCAGCGAAGGAATCGTTGTTTTACGACCTCTCACAAGTTTCAGAGTAGTCATACTGGAAATTATGATCAAGGACGCCTTTCTCAACCGCCATCGACTTCAGAGATACCGCTTGAAACCTTTTTCAAATACAAAAGAAAAAGTTCAGTCGCTTTCCACGAAGTCGTGAATTAGACAGGATTCTTTTGTACAGCATAAAAGCAAATCACAAGTCATGGCGCAATCTTCATAAATTTCATCGGAACTGGCTGAAAAACTTATCAAAAAAATGCGGGAGAGAGAAAAAAGATGCAAGGTCATTTGTCTGCTTGGCTAGTCAAGCACGGGCTAATTCATAGATCGTTGGGCTTTGATTACCACGGAATAGAGACTTTCCAAATAAAGGCCGAGGATTGGCATTCCATTGCGGTCATTTTTTATGTATATGGTTACAATTATCTACGCTCCCAGTGTGCCTATGATGTAGCACCGGGCGGACTCTTAGCGAGTGTGTATCATCTTACGAGAATCAAGTATGGCGTGGATCAACCCCAAGAGGTCTGTATAAAAGTATTTGCCTCGAGGAGGGATCCGAGAATTCCGTCTGTTTTCTGGGTTTGGAAAAGTGTGGATTTTCAAGAACGGGAATCCTACGATATGGTGGGAATCTCTTATGTTACGCATCCGCGTTTGAAACGTATTTTAATGCCTGAAAGTTGGATAGGGTGGCCCTTGCGTAAAGATTATATTGCCCCCAACTTTTATGAAATCCAAGATGCTCATTGAATGCGAAACCATGGATCTTCACTTCGAGAATTCAAGAGATTCCAGGCTCTGTTCTCGGTGAAACATAGGAATTTAGGTCTCATTTGTAGTCTGACTAGGATAACAAAGAAGACAGGACACTTAGGGCTTCATTGGGATTCTCAAATTGGAAGATCGGTATTTCGGAGGATCCAAGCCAATAGAATGAAGCAAATGAGTTCTGCATCATGAACTTTGTCGTGCGCACATCACTTAGACGGACTCTAATAAAGGCATGGAATCTAGGAGGCAATGCAAAAATAGAATTTGAAAAATACAAGGAAATGAAAGGGTATCGGATTCGATTTCTATTCGTTTTTTTGGAAGGAGAGGATCAATCAACTCAAAAGAATCGAAGTCTAAGAAAGTCTTTATCCATCTATCAAATCAAACTAGATGGGATATCTCTCGAAAAAACGCGAGGACTCATCTATATTATGAGCTAGACTCTTACTGAATGTCATCCAAATGTATCTCGATTCATCTGAATTACTTTCTAGAGGCTCAGCCAAAGGAATCGTGTGTCAGGAACCAGATTTGAACTGGTGACACGAGGATTTTCAGTCCTCTGCTCTACCAGCTGAGCTATCCCGACTATTCCCGATACTGCATCCTAATTTTACTCGAGAAGTTGGGTAGATGTCAATTGAAAGGATATTCGAAAGTCTCGTCCAGGTCCCCGAATTGATTGGATCGTCAAAAGAACAACTTAGGAAGTTTCAGGATGAATCAAAATCTCCATTGTGAATCATTCCCATTCAAATGGTGATTCCTGGCTCAAAGATGTTATGTATACTCTATCCCATCGTAAGAAGAGAAAAACCTTTCGGTTCAGAGCGGTTTGGAAAAGCGTAGGTGAATGGGACAGAGAAGGAATTTGGCAGCGCTAACGAAAAAAAGGATCAATAGAAAAGGATAGACTCATCGACAGCGAAATCGGCTCTTTGGGGATAGAGGGACTTGAACCCTCACGATTTCTAAAATCGACGGATTTTCATCGTACGATAAATTGCATTGTTGCCAATATTGACATGTAGAATGGGACTCTCTCTTTATTCTCGTCCAATGACTCAATTCTTAAAAAGATCGATCAGACTCTGGAGGGAATGATTTGTCTCTTCATTCTTCAATCTGACTCGATTCACAAGAAGTCTTCCATTTTTCATAGAACAAAGAGAGATTCGAGTCGTCATTAATCATTGGATATTTTCTAGTATTTCAGTACTTATACCTTAAGTATGTATATTAGGGGTATCCTTCACTCTTTCTGAAGTTTCAAGAGAAAGATTCCTGGAAGACAATCAACTCCATTTGTTAGAACAGCTTCCATTGAGTCTCTGCACCTATCCTTTTTTTTTATTTTCGCTTTCCGAACCTTGTTTTCGGAAAACGGGATTTGGCTCAGGATTGCCCATTTTTGTTAATTCCAGGGTTTCTCTGAATTTGAAAGTTCTCACTTAGTAAGTTTCCCTACCAAGGCTCAATCCAATTAAGTCCGTAGCGTCTACCAATTTCGCCATATCCCCCTTTGAGATTCGGATCTCACTGCGATGTCCTTCCCACTTGTCTTTTATTTCTACCGGCACTCTTCAATTTCGTAGAGACTTATTGCTATCTCGAAAAAGTCTTTTCTCATCTTTGCTTTTTGGTCCAATCAAAAACGATTTTATCATTTATGTCTCTCCAATTCAATAGAAGTGGATCCATCCCAGATCTCTCTCTGTCCTCCGTCCAATCATTTAAATATGTCATTTCTGTTACTTAAACGGTCAATTTTTTGTCCTAAATTCCACCTTTCCGAATGAAAGCGGCAGCATGTTTCATTTCTTAGAACTAAGAATTCCATTCAAGAATTAGATTTTGCAAGATAGATGATAGGGAAGAAAAGAGAGAAGGGTACTCAAAAGAATTGCAAATGTCGGTTGAATTCAAAAAAAAGGGAAGATTTATTCATTTTCGGTCCGAGTTGGAAGTTCCTATAACCTACCATGCCTTTTAGCCAAAGCGGAAGAGATTTTTTTCACTAGTCTTTGACATGCTCAATGATGAAAAATCAAAAAAAGAAAGAGAGGAAGAAAAATGAATAGGACAGGGGACCTTTGATAGACTAAGTTCGATAAAGTTCTCGAGTCAGGATGGAAATAGTCCTTTTCGGTCTTGCTTGAAATAGAGTCAAAAACGCTCGTAAGTCTTTTTTGGTCTCAAATAAGAGAAATTTCACTAGAATTTGGTGGAATCAAAAAGGGCCCGGTTGGGTAGTGACCGGGCCAGGCCTTGGAACGAAAAGGGCCTTTCCAAGAAAATCAAAGCACGGAAGTCCTCGGGAGTTCTCTTTCCTTTTCTTTCTATTAGATCTTTTAAGTTTTGACTTTATCGAAACAGACTAGCTAAGAAAAGTTTGACATCTCTTGAGAATCAAAATAACGAAGGAGAAAGAACGATGGTTTTGAATCCTTTTTTCATGTGGAAGGGAACATATTAATAATTATAATTATCTTTTTCAATAGGGAGAGATGGCTGAGTGGACGAAAGCGGCGGATTGCTAATCCGTTGTACGAGTTATTCGTACCGAGGGTTCGAATCCCTCTCTTTCCGTTTTCGTCGATGCCTTGATATTTTCTTTCAAATTGCACAAACCCCCTATTCCTAGTTAAATGTGGGGAATAGATAAAAAATCGTAAGAAAATGAAAAAATCAAGATAGAAAAACGAAAAACCTTTATTCTTCACGTCCAGGATTACGGCCGGGGTCATTCGATAGGAATCCAAAGATGAAGAGAGAAACAAAGAAGATTACTACTGTGTAAACGAAAAGTTTGAGCGTAAGCATTCCACAATCTCCAAGAGCCTTTTTGGAAAAAACGAGAAAAGAGAATAGATCGTCCATTTTTCTACCCCATAGTCTCTTTTGACACCAAGAAATGAAGTGCTTTCTCGAACTCGAAAAGAAGTCTATCAGAAAAAATAAGCGTCTTTAATTCCCCAGACTTCCTGCCCAGAATGAGATAGGGTACCCTAATTCTGCAGAAAATCACAGCGAAATTAAGGCCTTGCTCTGGAAAAAGGGTCAGACGGGGGAAATGTGGCGAACCAGATTTGATGGCTCGCGGCGATCCAAGAATTTCTACGTTTGCCTCAAAGATTGAGCCGCGAAAGACTTAGCAATCGTTAGAAATTTTTCTCGAAGAAATCATGTAGTTTCTAGGATAGTTTAGGATAGTATTAAGTAACTTATCGAAAACTTACAGTCGCTTGCCAAACAAAGGCTAAAAGAAAAAAGAACAGGGGTATGACTGGCATAATATCGACGATTGGATTTAAAAAAGCATAGGCCTCGGGCAATTTGGCAAAGAAAAGACTTGTTGGACAAAGGGCCGAATTAAGACAGATACAGATCAAACGAAAGAGAGTAAGCATAGCGGACATTTTGTTCTTGGCGATAATTGCAATTTGATTGAGTTCTTGAGATCTTCGGAAAACGGAAGAAAGTAAGGTAGACAAAAAAATCCTTCTTTTTCGTTGAACTGACCCAATCAAAAATCCTCCAATTCTCAAAGGCGAATAGAAGAAATCAGATTTGATTTTCATCTACTATTTTAATTACATTCTATCTAATGATCAATAAATTCCGTCGAATTCGCTACCTAAGATGGGGCAAATTCCTTGCCCAAACCTAGAATCTAGATAATTGGAGTATCTCTTTTTGATAATCTCTTCTCGTAAAATTGTCACTAGAGATTCGGACCGGCCTTAAGGACAAAGATTGATTGGATTAAGAAAAGATTATGAATGAAAATCAATGTGAAAATGGATAGTTGCGAACAGAGCCAAATTAGCGTATAATAGATATTGATCATCCAATGAATCAACACAATCAATGTGAAACTGGGGCGTAGCCGAGTGGTAAGGCGACGGGTTTTGGTCCCGGTAATCGAAGGTTCGATCCCTTTCGTCCCAAGGCCCCATGAATCAACACAATCAATGTGAAATTGTGAAATTGGGGGCGTAGCCGAAGTGGTAAGGCGACGCGTTTTGGTCCCGGTAATCGAGGGTTCGATCCCTTTCGTCCTAAGGCCCATTGGGTTTGATTTGATAGGAAGTTTTGACGTTCCATTAGAAAAATATCTAATGATCAATAAATTCCGTCGAATTCTCTACCTAGATGGGGCAAATTCCTCGCACAAACCTAGAATCTAGATAATTGGAGTATCTCTTCTCTCATAATTTTTTTGGTGAAACTTGGGGATAGAATAGAAATTTTCAGCTATCGGTTGACTTTCAACAGAAAACGTACTATACTGGTATATGATATATGAAGATACTTCATCAATATGCTTGTTCTCTTCATTATTTATGATATCTAACCCCCTACGTTTTTCAAGTCAAGTTTTTTCAGGTATCCTACGTCTTTCAAAATAAAAAAAAATAAGCCATCTAATTCTATTCCACTCCTCTCTGAAACAAACTAACGAGAGGTATTCCTAAACAAACTAACGAGAGGTATTCCTAAACAAACTAACGAGAGGTATTCCTAAACAAACTAACGAGAGGTATTCCTAAACAAACTAACGAGAGGTATTCCTATGAAACAAAGGAGAATGAAACGTCCGTATAAGATTCGTGTAAAAAAAAATATGAAACGTCCGTATAAGATTCGTGTAAAAAAAAAGATGAAACGTCCGTATAAGATTCGTGTAAAAAAAAAGGAGAATGAAACGTCCGTATAAGATTCGTGTAAAAAAAAAGGAGAATGAAACGTCCGTATAAGATTCGTGTAAAAACAAAGGAGAATGAAACGTCCGTATAAGATTCGTGTAAAAAAAAAGATGAAACGTCAGTAGCAATTTCATGTTATTTTTTCTTATAGTAAACCCAAAAAACCATATCGCAAGGAGACTTATGAGTAAAGATCACAAAGAAAAACCCTTTGTTTATGACAAGGGTCCTATGCATCCGACGGATGCAATTGAAACAATGCCACTTGAAAAAGAAGTGGTCGACGACGAAGAAATCGTAACGAAGAAAGATGATAGTTCGGCGACTACGTCGGCTAGTCAACCGACTCCGTTGCCGTTCTGTTGTTCGACAAGTTGTGACACACCAGAAGACAAAACCTCCAATAGACCACTTATCGCGGGTCAAACGGAGTCCCTTATCAATGGGATACGAAATCCCGCCTTGGAATCAAATGGGAGTCTATTCCCAGACGATCCCGAAGTCCCCAGCACCCCCGCTTTCTCCGTGCGTTCTTGCCCATACAAACATAGGCATGGAAAAGAATTCTGCCAGTATACTCATGGTGAAAGTCACGGTCAGGACGACTTCACGAAAGGCTTTCGGCTCGGTGAAGAAGACATCGACGAACTTTTCGAGAAGGATCCTGATTTTGCTGTTCAACAACTGTGGTTGCTGCTTGGTTTTTGTCATGGCTGTCTGCGGAAGTTACGGGCCCGTCTAGACTCTATTTAAATCTTCGCGTCTTTAAATAGAGTTGGTTTAGTCGGTACTAAACCAACTCTATTTAAATCTTCGCGTCTTTAAATAGCGTTGGTTATGTACCGACTAAACCAATGACTAGGCCTGATTCCAGTATGGAATCCGTTCCCGCGGGGGTTGCTATTAGAGGGATGTTATGGTTAAACTGCGTTTAAAACGCTGTGGGAGAAAGAAACGTGCGGCTTATCAAATCGTTGCAATTGATGTTCATTCCCGAAGGGATGGGGCTTCTCTTCGGAAAGTGGGTTTTTATGATCCGATAGAGAAGCAAACGTATTTAAACGTTCCTGCGATTCTGTATTTTCTTGAAAGAGGGGCGCAGCCAACTGACACTGTTCGGGACATTTTAAAGAAGTCGGAGAGTTTTCAAGAACTTTGCCCGAATCAAATCAAATGGAATTAATTTAAGGAAATAAGGGGGTAGTAGCTACCCCTTTCTTTTCTAGAACTTTTCTCTCTTTTGTTTCTTGATTGACTAAATTCGAGATCTTTTTCGACTTCTTATTTTTTCCTTACCCTAGCTAAAATTTTTGTATCTATGTAGTGCCAATCTAACTCAAGTTCGTAGTTTTTGGAATATTTTTCAACCGAATTTCTTCTCTTTTTTCATTCGATTCTTTTGTTAACCTTTAGATTGACAACAATGCATTGAACAAATATAATGCAGCGTGCTAAAGGGATCTTTTTATTTCCGTCCCGTTTGGTTTTTTTTAGTCAAAAAGGGGTTCGTTGGATGCGCTTTGATAGCCGCATTTTTGCTTGAAAACGTGACTAACAATGACTTAATGACATAAGGAAGGATCTATCCTTATTTCCGGTTTTTCTCGGAAAATTTCTTCATCTGAGTTATTACGTTTTCTGGTCTTAATCGATTCGCAAATGGGTTTTTATGCTTCGATTCGCTCGTCGAATCATTTTTTTTTCATTCTGATTCTATCTACATTTTTTTTCTTCTATTCGGGTTGCTAACTCAACGGTAGAGTACTCGGCTTTTAAGTGCGACTCGGATCTTTTACACCTTTCGATGAAGCGCTGAATTCATCCATACCATCGGTAAAGTTTGAAAGACCACGACTGATCCTAAAAGGGAATGAATGGAAAAAATAGCATGTCGTAGCAACCAAGAGTTCTGAGAATCTTTTCTTCTTTCCCGAGCGGGACAAAACTTTGTTTAACTTATTGAAAGGGAGTCAAATGGATTCAATTTCAAGGTGGGTCAAATGAATAAATGGATAGAGCCTTCTTCAATTAATTTAATGAAATTCTAAGGAACGAAAAAGCAACGAGCTCCCATTCTTAATGTGAATGATTCCCCGATCTAATTAGACGTTAAAAATAGATTAGTGCCTGAATCCGGGGAAGGGCTTATCCGAGAAGCGGATTCTTTATTTTTTCATGAATCCTAAATATTAGCATTCTCCATTCCAGAATGGAGCTGTGTGTGTGTATAAGAAAGAGTAGATTGATAACAAAATTTCCAAAATCAAAAGAGCGATTGGGTTGAAAAAATAAAGGATTTCGAACGATCTTGTTATCCTAGAACGAATATAAACGACTTCAAGAAAATGGGATGAAAGAGAGGCTCGAGAATCCGTTGAGAAGTTGACCTGGATCCGAGGTATCGCTTCCTTATCTTCCTAGAAAAATACCTTGTTTTGACTGTCTCGCACTCTGTATCATTTGAGAACTCCCCAAATCCTCTACCTTTGGTTCAAATAGCATTCAAAATGGAGGAAGTTCAAAGCTCTTTCGAGCGCGATAGATTTCAACAACATGACTTTTTATATCCACTTATCTTTCAAGAGTATATTTATGCCCTTGCTCATGATCATGGTTTAACAAGATGCATTTTGTTGCAAAATGCCGGTTCTGCCAATAAATTCAGCTTTCTCATTGTGAAACGTTTAATTACTCGAATGTATGACCCAAATTTTTGGATTCTTTCTCTGAATGATTCTAAACAAAATCCACTTTGGGGGCGCAATAAGAATTTTGATTTTCAAATGATATCCGAGGGATTTTCGGTCATGATGGAAATTCCCTTTTCGCTCCAATTCCTATCTTCCCTAGAAAAGCGCCAAAAGAAAGGGAAAGAGAGAGTGAAATCCGTGAATTCACGATCAATTCATTCCATTTTTTCTTTTTTAGAGGACAAAATTTCACATCTAAATTATGTGTTCAATATCCTAATACCTTACCCAATCCATCTCGAAATCGTGGTGCAAGCGCTTCGCTACTGGCTAAAAGATGCTTCGTCGTTGCATTTAGTACGAGTCTTTCTCCACGAGTTTCAGACTTGGAATAGTCTTCTTACGTTCAAGAAAGTCAGTCCTTCTGTTTCCGAAATAAATCAACGATTCTTCTTCTTCCTATATAATTTTCATGTCTATGAATACGAATCCGTCTTTGTCTTTCTTCGTACCCAATCTTTTCATTTACGATCAACATCGTTTAGAGCGCTTCTTGAACGAATCTCTTTCTATGACAAACTAGAGCATCTTATAGAAACCTTGGCCGGGGCTTTTGAAGCCAATCGATGGGTGTTCAAGGACTCTTTCATGCATTATGTTAGGTATCAAGGAAAAGCAATTCTCGCTTCAAAAGGTACGCCTCTTTTGATGTATAAATGGAAATATTACTTTGTCAATTTCTGGCAATCGTATTTTGACCTTTGGTCTCAACCACGAGGAATCCATCTCAAGCACTTAGCAAACCATTCCCTTGACTTTCTCGGTTATTTTTCAAGTGTGCGAAGAAAGACTTCAACGATACGGAATCAAATGTTAGAAACTTCATTTGTACTTAATCATACTCTTAAGAAGTTTGATACTATTCTTCCAATGATTCCCCTGATTTCATCCTTGGCTAAAGCCAAATTTTGTAATATATTAGGGCATCCTATTAGTAAGGCGATTTGGATCGATTTCTCAGATTCTGAGATTCTTGACCGCTTCGGGCGTATATCCAGAAATCTTTCCCATTATTATAGCGGGTCTTCCAAAAAAAAACCTTTGTCGCGAATAAAGTATATACTTCAACTTTCTTGTGCGAGAACTTTAGCTCGGAAACACAAAAGTACTGTACGGGCTTTTTTGAAAAGATTCGGCTCGGAAGTATTCGAAGAATTCTTTACGGCGGAAGACCAAGTTCTTTCCTTGACCTTTCCAAGAGCTTCTTTTATTTCGCGGAAGTGCCATCCAAAAAGGGTTTGGTATTTAGATATTATTTGTATCACTGATTTGGCCAATCATGACTGATTCATTATGAAAGCGGATAAATGGAAATTTTGATTCGAATGGACTCAAAGAAATTCCAATCCTGAAGAACTCAAAAAATGTTTCCTTATTTCTATTCTGAAATTGACTTGTAAGAAGGGTCTAAGTATTCCACTTTTTGTCGAATGGCGGAACTGAATTTTCGATGTATACAGAGGGAAAGCCGTGTGCAATGAAAAATGCAAGCACGGCTTGGGGAGAGGTTGTTACTTATGTAACGGTAACATTATCGACTCCATCCGACTAGTTCCGGGTTCGAATCCCGGGCAACCCATTGTTCTGTCCTGTGCGGTTGTTACTTGTAGTCAAGGAGAATAAAGTCGAATTTTGGGTAGGAATTTTGATTTATGGAATATGGAAAGCGAAGACTACCTTTTCTAGCTTTAGGTAAAGGTATTCGAAGAACTTCCGATTTTGTAGGGTTGACAATCGTTCCAATGAACCGTACCAAAACCAAAGCGAGTCCTTTTTCAAACTTTCGCTTAGCCAGAAAGAGGGCTGGTCCTTCCTCTCCCCATACTGAAGGATTATTCGCTTCGATTGGGGTTAGGTTCGATTGGCGTTTTTAATCGGACTCGTCTTCGAATTGGAACTCGCTCGGATTTTGAACTGGATAGGATTCTAGGGCTATACGGACTCGAACCGTAGACTTTCTCGGTAAAACAGACCAAACTGATTCTAATCAAAGTGATCTGAGCTGTTTTAAAGACCCAACATGCATTTTTGTGCATTGGGCTCTTTCATTAACGGATATAAAGATCCGCCAGTCTGCCATATTTTTTGACCGCAAAAAGAGATGGCTCCATGTGCTCTGAGTCATTATTTGGATTCAGGAACACTACCAGAGTGTTTTAAGGGGTTTTATCTTGACGTAGGTCTGCCTATGGCCTAGATTCACCTAAGTTAAATCAAGTCTCTCTCGCTCTGTTGCAAAATCAAATATGAAACTTCCTACACCTTAAAGTTCATAGTACGAAAAGAGATTTTTTGAGGTCCTTAGACTCATTATGCCACGCATTGAATAGAAGGGATCTTCACCTTATCAAGATTCAAAATCAATGATGGGTCTGTTTGGCATCGAAAGGGCACCTGAATCGGACCCAACCTTTGGGTTTGTCAGGCTATTGTTCTCTTCTTCCCTCAACGTTATGGAGTAAGACATCGATTTCTCAATAAGATCAATTCGTTTGATTGCATGATGGACTCCCTTGAAAAACATTGGCGCGCGTGTAAACGAGGTGCTCTACCAACTGAGCTATAGCCCTTAGTCTTTGTGATACCTATTTTATCATGTATATAATTTCTTGTCAAGATAGAAGATTTTCCGGCTGTTGATTCCCTGACTCAAGGTGCGAGATCTTTGCTCGGGATTGCGTAAATTGGGGCTTGCTTCTTACGAATCGGATCTTTATAATCCAGCGAGTGGATGGGTCCGATTTGGTTTTCTTTGGAATGAAAAATAACCTACTTAACTCAGTGGTTAGAGTATTGCTTTCATACGGCAGGAGTCATTGGTTCAAATCCAATAGTAGGTAGAACTTATTAACTTATTAGATACCCCGGGGTCAATGGTATCTAATAAGTTTTTATATCCCTCTTCTTTGCTATCTTTTCTATTTTGTTTCGTTGTCTCGAAAATCGGATTCTGCTTGAGTAGATTTGCTTGTATTTACTCACCAGAATCCAATAAAAGAACCTAAAGTAGGGCTTTATCCATCGAACTTCGTTGGATTATTCGGACAACTGCAGTGCTAGCCTCTACCCGTGTCCTAGCCCGTCGAAGAGCTAGATTTGCCTCAATTGTTTGTCTCTTTCCTTCCGCTTTTCTCAAATTAGCTTTTGCTATTTCAAGAGTTTGTTGAGCTTCTTCTGGATCAATGTCACTACTCTTTTCCGCATCATTTACTAAAACAGTGATCTCATTATTACCTATTCTAGCAAACCCGCCCATCAAAGCCACCGTTAACCATTGGTCGTTAAGGCGTATTCTCAAAATACCTATATCTACAGCTGTGGCAATAGGAGCGTGATTTGGCAAGACGCCAATTTGTCCACTATCAGTAGCTAAAATAATTTCGTTCACTTCTGAATCCCAAATAATCCGATTGGGGGTCAGTACACAAAGATTTAAGGTCATTTCTTCAAATTGCTCTCCATTTCTAAGTTCATAGCCTTCGCCGTAGCTTCGTCGATGTTACCTACCATATAAAAGGCCTGTTCCGGAAGACTGTCTAATTCTCCGGAAAGAATCAATTGAAACCCTTTAATTGTTTCTGCGAGACCAACATATTTTCCCCGAGAACCGGTGAATACTTCTGCTACGAAAAAGGGTTGTGATAAGAAACGCTCAATTTTTCGTGCTCTTGCTACGATTAAACGATCCTCTTCAGATAATTCGTCCAATCCAAGGATCGTTATAATGTCCTGAAGTTCTTTGTAACGTTGTAACGTTTGCTTAACACTTTGGGCAGTTTCATAATGTTCGTCCCCAACGATCCGGGGTTGTAGCATCGTTGACGTTGAATCTAAAGGATCGACTGCGGGATAGATACCTTTGGCGGCTAATCCTCTTGATAGTACGGTAGTAGCATCTAAATGTGCAAATGTCGTAGCAGGCGCGGGATCGGTCAAATCGTCTGCTGGGACATAAACTGCTTGAATAGACGTTATAGACCCCTTTTTCGTAGAAGTAATTCTTTCTTGTAAAGAACCCATTTCCGTACTAAGGGTAGGTTGATAACCCACAGCGGAAGGCATTCGACCCAATAAGGCGGAGACTTCAGACCCTGCTTGGACAAAACGGAAGATATTATCGATAAAGAGAAGGACGTCTTGTTTATTAACATCTCGGAAATATTCGGCCATAGTTAGGGCAGTCAAACCAACTCTCATACGAGCTCCCGGTGGTTCATTCATTTGACCATAAACGAGAGCCACTTTTGATTCGGCAAAATTTTGGTCATTAATGACTCCCGACTCTCGCATTTCCTTGTAAAGATCATTTCCTTCACGAGTACGTTCACCGACTCCGCCAAATACCGAGACGCCCCCATGAGCTTTGGCAATATTGTTAATTAATTCCATAATGAGGACGGTTTTACCGACCCCAGCTCCCCCGAAGAGTCCAATTTTTCCGCCACGGCGATACGGGGCTAAAAGATCGACTACTTTAATGCCAGTTTCAAAAATAGATAGTTTTGTATCTAACTCGATAAAGGCAGGCGCAGATCTATGAATAGGCGATGTTGTGCGAGTATCTACAGGACCTAAATTATCAATAGGCTCTCCAAGCACGTTGAAAATTCGTCCGAGAGTCGCTCCGCCGACCGGAACACTTAGAGGAGCTCCCGTATCTATCACTTCCATTCCTCTCCTTAGACCGTCTGTAGCACTCATGGCGACAGCCCGAACGCGATTGTTTCCTAATAATTGTTGTACTTCACAAGTAACATGAATCGGTTGACCAAGAGTATCTCGACCGTTAACAACCAGAGCGTTATAAATATTAGGCATCTTGCCCGGGGGAAACGCTACATCTAGGACCGGACCAATGATTTGGCCGATACGCCCCGGCTTGTTTTTTTCAAGCGTAGAAACCCCAGAACCAGAAGGAGTCGGATTGATTCTCATAAGAGGAAAGAAACCAAAAATATCCAATTTTTTGCGAAAATTGTCCAATTCCAAATAAATGTCCGATAGCAAGGTGCTCGGTTAATGAACTAAGAACCGTGAGTTAGCACGTGATTTCGTGAGGACGAGCCACTCGAATTCAATTGAATTGTTTACTTCTTCGATGAGTGAAGTTTCAAGTTCAACCAACCCATTCTTGAAATCTGGAGGAAAGGAAAAAGAAGCTTGAGAAAATCTTTCATTTGGCTATTATTATTATAGCCAATCCCATCTCGATTATCTAGAGAATTCGAACCGGAACTCTATTTCGGATTCAGGATGTCTATCTCATAGGTTCTTCTTTTGTCTTATTTTATTTCGGCATAGTCTTTTCTGGCTATTCTCTTTTTTTTTTTTTCTTTTGGAGACCCTTATCAGAAAAAAATTCCACATAATTTTATCTCTAGGCTTTCCCGATACAAGATAGATTACTGTCTAGAGCTCAGTTTTCAGTAGTTAGAGTCTATTTGAATTTGGTATTTCGATTCGCAAAAGTAAAAACTAAGAAGTCGGTTGCGCCATCTAGAGGAAAGCGTATATAATAATCAAGTATTTGGCAAATCAAATACCCCAGTCGAATAATCAAGTATTTGGCAAATCAAATACCACGGTCTAAGAATCTCGTATTCTGATTCGTTGATAATCTTCCTCACTATTACTAAATATTTGTATTAGTTGGGCTTTTTGGGAACGATGTCTGTGAAAAGGTTCATTAACGCCTAATTGATGTCGAGTAGACCTTGTTGCTCTGAGAATTACTAATTCATGATTTGTAGGGAGGGATT